AAAAAAACGAAAGAATGGGTTACATTTTTCATATGCTCTCCTCTTATATATAGGACGAACAAAGAACAAAGTTTTTCGATCACTTACTTTGCTCGCCCTTTTTTGATCGGTTTTTTTAATGCAAATAGATTCAATCTAGTAATTTCTTTTAGATTAAGTCTTAGGTCTTCTTTGACTTGTGAAAGAAAGACCCTCTTTGTTGAAATGTTCCAAAAATTCCTAAAATAAAAGGAAAAAACTTTCTACTTTCCTAAACTAAAGACGGGAAGGAAGAAGACGAGCATATCTTCTAAATTAATCATACTCAACTCAGCGGTTCCTGGGGCGGGGTATTGCCTGTACCGATAATTAGATAATTCCAGGAGTAATAAATAGAAGTAAATAAAGTATAAAGTATTGATATAATTGGAATTGCAGAAGCAAATACCCATTTTACTAAAAAAAGAAAAAAGTATCTAATCAAAAGTAAAAAGAGCTTATTTTTTTTAGGATTTAAACAAAAGGGTTCGCAAATAAAAGCGCTAATGCCACAACTAGTCCATAAATTGTTAAAGCTTCCATAAAAGCTAGACTAAGCAATAAAGTACCTCGTATTTTACCTTCTGCTTCTGGCTGTCTCGCAATACCTTCTACAGCTTGTCCTGCAGCAGTACCTTGGCCAACTCCAGGCCCAATAGAAGCAAGCCCTACGGCCAATCCAGCAGCAATAACAGAAGCAGCAGCAATTAGTGGATTCATGGTGAGTTCCTCGTGTCAAAAAAAAGAAATGGTTAAGGATACAATCAACCAAGAAATTCTTACTTCATAAATAAGCTCTATTGGGGAGAAGTATACTTCTAAGCTCTATCTCTATTGTGGAGAAGTAACTAAAAAAGTACAAATTGAAATGATAATGTGAATTGTCTGAACTACATAGAATAGAATTCCATATATCGGATTAGATAATGAATCTAACCTAGGAATATATAATACCCTATATACATTTGTTTCTTCTATTTTGTTTGCATATTTTCTCATTTTCTGCGGAAACCCGCAGAAAAGATGACTCCACTTATAGACATTAAGGATATATAGTATAGATCTAGCCTGACTCCACCCTCCTTACTGCATATATACTTTGACAATTACATAATATAGTCTATTCTCTCTCCTACAACGCTAGGTTGTATATTCATATGCATTTCTAACTATTTTTTTGCAACCAAGCGGATTATCTGGAACCGTGTATGAATTGAGTTAAGCTGAAAAAAAAAAAGAAAATTTTAAAACTAGTCAATTCAATGATGACCCTCCAAGGATTCACCTATATAGGCTGCGGCTAATGTTGCAAAAATAAGAGCTTGAATACCGCTTGTAAATAATCCAAGAAACATGACAGGTATAGGGACTACTAAGGGGACTAAAGAAACAAGAACAACAACGACTAATTCATCCGCCAATATATTCCCGAAAAGTCGAAAGCTAAGCGATAATGGTTTTGTGAAATCCTCTAGGATGTTAATTGGTAAAAGAATTGGAGTTGGTTTAATATATTTCTCGAAATAGCTCAATCCTTTTTTGCTAAGACCCGCATAAAAATATGCTGCTGACGTGAGTAAAGCTAAAGCAACAGTAGTATTTATATCATTCGTGGGCGCTGCTAATTCCCCATGGGGTAACTCTATAATTTTCCAAGGTAAAAGAGCACCCGACCAATTTGAAACAAAAATAAAAAGGAACATAGTTCCAATAAATGGAACCCAGGGACTATATTCTTCTCCAATCTGAGTTTTACTCAAGTCTCGAATAAATTCAAGGACATATTCAAAGAAATTCTGACCGTCCGTCGGGACGGTTTGTGGATTCCGAACAGCTATGACAACTGAACCTAGCAAGATAGTAATTACGACCCAAGAAGTGATGAGTACTTGGGCATGAATTTGGAAACCTCCTATTTGCCAATAGAAGTGTTGGCCTACTTCTACACCTGATATATCGTATAACCCCTTGAGTGTTTGAATGGAACAAGGTATAATATTCATATTGTCCTCTGATATAAATTGAACTTCAAAAAAGGAATTCTTTTGATTCAACCATCTCTTTCTCAACTCAGCAACTTGAAGTATTAATCTTATATTTAGGATACCAAGAAAGCACATCAGATCATAATATATATCAATACCCTCTAATATATATCAATATTCCCCTTCTTTTTTCTATGCAAAACAAAAAAGAATAGTAAGTGATTCCAAAAATCTACGCTGTTCCCCAAGAATTCACTATTCTTCTTAATCAATGATTTCTTATATAGAGAGAACGGCCCTCACAAATTGCAAATACTAATTTATTAAGAATAAATCGAATTGAAGTCATAGTGTCGTCGTTGGCTGGAATCGATATATTCGCGAGATCCGGGTTGCAATTGGTATCGACTAAAGAAATAGTAGGAATTCCTAAAATAGCGCATTCCCGAAGAGCTATATACTCTTTTTGCTGATCAAGGACAATCACAATGTCTGGCAATCTCGTCATATATTTGATCCCGCCGAGATATCTTTGCAAGGTAGATAATTTTCTCTTCAAGATTGCCACATCTCTTTTTGGGAGATGTTGGAATTTTCCCATTTTTTCTTCTGCTCTTAAGTCTCTAAATTGAGAAAGTCTAGTTTTCGTAATTGACCAATTAGTTAACATACCACTGAACCACTTTTTATTAACATAATGACAACGAGCCCTTATTGCAGCTGATGCTACTAAATCCGTTGCTCTTTTTTTTGTACCAACAATTAAGAAACTTTTTCCCTGACTTGCTGCATCAAAAACTAAATCACAAGCTTCTGATAAAAAACGAGCCGTTCTAGCGAGATTTATAATATGAGTACCTTTGCGCTTTGCCGAAATGTAAGGGGCCATTTTCGGATTCCATTTCTTAATACCATGACCAAAATGAACTCCTGCTTCTATCATCTCTTTCAAATTGATGTTCCAATATCTTCTTGTCATTTTTTCCACACTTCCTTTTGATTTTTGATTTTTTTTTTCATCCTACCATTCCATTACGGAATTTTTTTCTTTTTTAAGATTAAGAAAGATCCGAAATAGCTTGAAATAAATAATAATTGTTGCGAAGGAACCTTATACTGAGAGTTGGCCATTGATACATCGTATAAACATAACCTTAATGAATTAACTGACTTCTTTGTACTTATTAAAATAAAAAATCAAAAATTTGACCTGTTAGTGTTCTAAGTTCAAAAGTCCAGTAAAGTAAAAAAATCTCCTTTATGTATCCTTATCCTTAAATCGTATAAATGGGGGTAAATGGGGGTTCTGATGTCTCATAGAAATTGTTTGTTATGTCAGAATCTGAAGAAACTAATTCTGTATGGAGAAACAAAAAATCTCGCATTTCGGACGCGAATAGATTTTGTTTTTGAATTTCGAAATAAAGGTTCTTGTCTTGTGGAAAACGATGCACAAATTTTTGGAATCCGGTACCAACAGGTATAATCCCCCCCAGAACTACGTTTTCTTTCAATCCTTTCAACCAATCAATGCGACCTCGTAGGGCAGCTTTTGCTAAAACTCGAGCAGTTTCTTGAAAACTTGCTTCAGATATGAAACTTTGGGTATTCAGGGAAGCCCTTGTTATTCCCAATAAGATTGCCCGATAATAGATCGATTCATCCAAAGCTCGCCCTGCTCGTTCCGCTCGCAATAGTCCGATTAATTCCCCAGGTGAAAAAACATTAGACATTCCATCTTCGGAAACCCGCACTTTTGATGTTACTTGGCGTATAATAATCTCTATATGTCTATTATGGATCTGTACCCCTTGGGATCGATAAACTTTTTGGATTTTATTAACCAAAGAAATACGACTTTGGGCTATGGTTAGCTCAGCTCCAATCAAGAATCCCCAGGGGACCCCAAGAATTCTTGGTATACGCGCATTCCAATCCTCAATTCTCCTTTTGAGATTCGGGGATAATGAATCAATTGAACGCGCTTCAAAGATTTGTTCCACTTTTGGAAGACCTTGCGTTATGTCACTAGATCTGGATTTTTCATATATAAACGTAACTAACCTATCCCCTTTGTAAAGGATTTCTCCATAATGACCATTAACAGTTGCTCCTGTAGTGGCCAAATAAGGTTTAGCTGCTCTTATAACAAAGGAATCCATATTAACAATGTAAATTTGACCAGATTTTTTTATGTGCGATTTAAATAGACACACATTTTCACAAATAAATTGTCCAAGGTGAATTATTGCCGATGTCTCCTCCCAAGAATCATGATGGACAAAGTGACAATTCAAAAGGAATGGATCCAACATTATATTACTATCGAAATTGGAAATCCTTTGATTTTCATCTATTAAAGAGTATTTAAGTCCTTGAAGTACTTGGAAGGTTTGTTTCAAATTGTCAAGGAACAAATATTTTTTTAGCAGGATCTTATTATGCGTTAGTAAATAGTAAGATGAAAAAAAATTCAATATACTAGGTACAATAGCGCCTAAGGGCCCAAAAATTTCTCGAATAGGAATTCTAGGATTCAATTCTTTTATCACATTGGGATGTTTTGAATTCTTGAATAAACCAATTTGAGAACAATTGGATGCCGACAAAATCATCAAAGATTGGTATTCTTTATTTCGATTCAACAAGGTCCCAATAGCTTCTTGATGTTGGCTAAGTGATTCACTCTTCGCTTTGGAATAAAAGGAATTTTTATTTATATTGGTGCGATCTAACCTATTATGGGGAATTGGTCCTCCACTTGTCCTATCATACCTTTTTCGTGTATATGAAATAGTGCACTTCACTAACTCAATTCTTAGGAAATCGCGAATAAGATCATTTGCTCTTACCTCAACAAGGAAAGCACCAGCCTTCTCTTTTTCTTCTTGTTTCCAATTCACTACTAAGCAAGTTCTAACAAATTGACTATTTGTGTGATAAATTCTTTGAGTTAACTTGCTATTTTCATGAGAAATAAAATTGACAAGTCGAAGTTGGAGATTATCTTCTTCTTGCAAGAGATCTTGCGGGAAAAGTGTTGCTAAATTTCTCCCTTCGTCCATTTCATATGCGACTGCAGGGCGAATGGAAACAAAATACTTTTCCTTGCTCTTGAGAATTTTTTTCCGTTGAACATAGACCCAATTTTTCTTTTTTTTTGATTCCTTAGAATCTTTTTTTTGTCTTTCAGGTGGTATCAAACACCCACCTAATACCTTATCCGCTTCTTCAGGAAAATAAATATCGCCGGAAAATATTTTGAGTTCTGTATGGCTTTTTTTTCTCTTCACTCGGACCAGTCCACCTAGTCGACTTCTTGTATTTTTTGTGAGTTGTGTATCCACTCCAATAATACTATTGTCAAGTACCTTTAGGGATGCAGATCTCGGCAAGATATGGAGTTCTTGAAGAATGAAAAAAAACCGATCTACTTCTTTTTGGTATTTTAGACTAAATTCTTTTGTTCCTCGATGCTCAATCAAACCCTCTTTTTTTAAGATAGAATCTTCCTCTGGGCTGTCGTATTCGTCCTCGGAGTCTTCTTCTAAGTCTTCCTCTAAAGTCCCATATTTGTCCTCTGAGCTTTCCCCGGGGCTCCTATATTTGTCTTCTGAGTCTTCCTCTAGAGTTCCATATTTGCCCTCTCGGATCCTATATTTGCTCTCTGGGCTCCCATATTCGTCTTCTGAGTCTTTCTCTAAAGTCCCATATTCGTTCTCTGGGTTCCCATATTCGTCTTCTAGGGTTTCATATTCATATTCGTCCTCTCGGGTCCTATATTCGTCTTCTAGGGTCTCATATTCGTCTTCTGAATCTTCTTCTCGAGTCCTATATTCTTCCTCTAGGGTCCTATATCTAAATTTAACAATTCCTGAACCCTTTTTATCTTTTCTGTATCGTGGATCGTCAAAATAAGCAAAAATAGTATTTCTACGTAAAACACCCATAAAGGGTATTTCAATCGAAATCCCCAAGCAGGATATTAGTTCTTTCTCTTGTTCTTGATGATATTGTAATGGAATGACGAACCTATTTCTTCGCTTTTTCGCCAACAAATCTGAATTCTCTTTAAAAATAGAAGGATAGATCAAATTCCAATGGTCATTGGCCATGATTCGACCCGACGTTGAATAATAAAAAATTTCTCTATCTTTTTTACCATAAGTATTCATTTGATCTTGATCCTTGTGGAGTGAAAAAGACGCTATACTGGATCCGCATCTACTTACTGACAATATCCATAAATGGCTTGTTTTTGGTAATCGACGAAGATTACCATATTGATATTCCGGCGCATGGTAAACATCAGTACTCCAGTGCATTTCGCCGTCTGATTCGGAATAAATATGCTTTTGTACCTTTTCTTTAAAATGTAAAGTGGGGGTTCCGGCACGAATCTCCGCAATTACTTGTTCTGATTTTACATATTGATCATTTTGCACTAGAATCAAGCTTTTTGAGGGAATATTCACACTATATAGAATATCCTGACTCTGAATAGTTACATGCAAGTCTATATAACATAGAAAAGCAGGCTGTCCATGACGGGTACGTGTGGGGTGAACCAAATTCTCAGTGAATTGGATTTTGCCATTCGAAGGGGATCGTACAAGGTTGGCAGTACCCCCGGTGAATACTCCGCCAGTATGAAAAGTTCTTAATGTTAGTTGAGTACCTGGCTCCCCAATTGATTGACCCGCAATAATACCTACAGCTTCTCCTAATTCGACCAGATCACTATGAGTAGGACTCCGGCCATAACATAATTGACAGATCCAAGAAGTGCTCCGGCAAGTAAAGGGGGTTCTAATATATATTGGTTGTGCTCGAAATGGTTGTGCTCGAAAGGCAGTTATGAATCGATTGACTAATCCAATTCCAATATCTTGATTTCGAGCGGCAATGCATCGTGAACCGATATATATATCGTCTGCTAATACACGACCAATTAGTGTTTGGACAAAAAGTTTTTCCGTCATCCCATTTTGAGAACTCACAGAAATACCTCGGGTAGTACCACAATCTCTTCTACGCACAATAATATGTTGAACTACTTCAACAAGTCTACGTGTAAGATATCCAGCATCGGCTGTTCGTACAGCCGTATCTACAACCCCTTTGCGAGCTCCATAGCAGGAAATTATATATTCAGTCAAAGAAAGTCCCTCACGTAAATTGCTTTGAATAGGTAAATCAATCATTTGTCCTTGAGGGTCCGCCATTAATCCTCTCATACCTACTAATTGGTGTACCTGAGATGCATTTCCTCTGGCTCCTGAAAAAGACATTAGATAGACTGGATTAGAAGGATCCGTTATCCGAAAATTCAAATTCATTTCTTGTTTCAAATATTCACTTGTCGCATACCATATCTCAACGGATTGACGTAATTTTTCTACCGCGTGTATGGCCCCATAATAATAGTGTTTCTCCAAAAGAAAACTCTGTTGTTCCGCGTCTTGGACTAACCATCCCTTAGAGGGTATTGTTAAAAGATCCTCGATTCCTAACGAAATTGATGTAGTAGTGGCTTGATGGAAGCCCAGCGTCTTTAGTTGATCCAGTATATGGGATGTATATCCCATTCCGAAATGATCTATTAATCTGCTAATAAGTCGTTTCATACCAGTTCCGTCTATCTCTTTATTATGAAAGACCAGATTGGCCCGTTCCGCCATACATAAGTACCCCCTTTTCGGCTGAGTAGGATTCGACAATTGCTGAGTAGGATTCGACAATGGGCCTGAGTCAGTGATTCGCAAATTTAATTAACCGCATTTCCTTAATCTCAATCTGAATTCGCGCGGCAAAAATGATGATACTAGGGAAATCAGAATGCCCCTCGAAAGAGGAGGGGCATCGCCGAATCTAACTTCCTTGTTTAGATAGTGTATGAATAGGCCTGGCTAAATCCTTGTATGGCTTCCTCTATTTCTCTATAAAAAGAAATATGACCAAGAGTGGTTCGAATGTATATAGAATGAATTTCTTTTTTTCTATTTCCCACTATTAGATAGTGGGCATAAATCTCATGATAAGTCCCCAAAGATTCGTATTGAACTTCAATCGGAACTTCTCTTGACCCAATGACGCGTTGATCCAGTTTCCATCGTAGCCACAAGGGACTGTCTAAACTGATGAGTTTCTGTCTATAAGCTCCCAGTGCATCATAAGAACTAGAAAAGTGGGGTTCTTTATCTTTCATATTGTAATTAACTTTTTGATTTGGATAGTTTCCGCAACTATTATATCTATTTGCACAAATACCTCGGCGGTTTCCAATCGTTAATACATAAAGCCCAATAAGCATGTCTTGCGTTGGTACGCAAATAGGATCTCCAATAGCGGGAGATAAGAGATTCATATGAGAAAACATAAGTAAACGGGCTTCTGCCTGAGCTTCCAAGGATAAAGGTAGATGAACAGCCATTTGATCCCCATCAAAGTCCGCATTGAAACCCTTACACACTAATGGGTGTAAAGAAATAGTACGCCCCTCTACTAAAGTGGGTTGAAAGGCCTGTATGCCTAATCTATGCAGGGTAGGTGCTCTATTTAACAGTACAGGATGTCCCCGCATAACTTCTTGAAGTATTTCCCATACAATGGGTTCTTTTTCCCAAATTTTCCTTTTAGCAATCCTGACATTAGAAGTAGCGCGTTTCGTGATTAAATCGCGAATTACAAATAGCTGAAAAAGCTTTATTGCTATCTCTAGAGGTAATCCACATTGATGTAATGAAAGCGAAGGACCCACAACAATGACAGAACGCCCCGAGTAATCGACCCGTTTCCCAAGCAGAGTCTCGCGAAACCTTCCTTCTTTACCTTCAATTACATCTGAAAGTGATTTGTATACTTTATTGTGACCATCCTTCATTGGTTGCCCGCGGGACCCACTATCCAGAAGTGTATCCACGGCTTCTTGTACCAATTTTTCCTGGCACATTACTAAATCTGCTGGCGCTAATTCACTTCTTTTTAATAGATAGGCAAGGTTGTTGTTCCGACGGATAACTCTTTTATAAAGTTCATTAATGTCCGAAGTCACTACTTTATCTCCAGACCTATAAACAATGGGTCTCAATTCGGGAGGAAGAACCGGTAATAAGCACAAAACCATCCATTCTGGTTCTACATTTGTTTGAATAAAATGTTTCGCCAATTGCATGCGTCTAATCAAAAAAACTTTTCTTATTCGTCTTTTTCTATCTTCCCATTCATCTCCACTATACCCCTCGTCTTCTAATTCCTTCCATTCGACCAAGGAATTCTCTATAATAATTCGCAAATCCAAATCTGCTAATTGTTCTCTAATAGCGCCTGCTCCTGTCGCAATTTCCCGATTTCGAAATGTTGTAAAGCCTGGGGTAGAAAAAAAGGGCGAAATGCTGTGGTTACAGGATGTAATTTCCTCTTCGAATAAACCCCGTAATCGTAAAAAAGTAGGTTTTTTAGTGCTGGGCCTAGCAAAAGAGAAATCACCGTATACTAGGCCCTCCAACTTCTTAAGAGGTTTATCTAAAAGATTTGCGATATAACTAGGAAGACCTTTCAAATACCACACATGAGTCACGGGACATGCGAGTTTAATGTATCCCATTTGATATCTTCGTATCCGAGAATCCACAAATTCTACCCCGCATTTTTGGCAAAATCTTTCGTCTTCGTTTTCAGCTCTGCTCGCTCGAGAATTGCCACAAGCGCAAATTCCGCTTTTTATGGGTCCAAAGATTCTTTCACAAAACAATCCATCTTTTTCTGGTTTATCGGTTTTATAATGAAAAGTAGAGGGCCTTGTGACTTCCCCAATGACTTCTCCATTAGGTAGGTTTTTGTTAGCCCAAGCCTTTATTTGTTGAGGGGAAACGAGTCCGATTTGAAGTTGTTGATGTTTATATTGGTCAATCATAAAATAGAAATAAGAAAAGAATTTAGATTTATTCGGATCAAACTTCCTCCCTAGTAACCTGGAAGTTCTTCTCAGATACAAGGAAATGATTCAGTTCTAGAGCCAAAGATCGTAGTTCTCGAACGAGCACTCGAAAAGATTCTGGAGGATCCTCGTGATTAGGTATTCTTTTTCCCCAGATCGTAGCATTAAGTATTTCTTGGCGAGCTATAAGATGGTCAGATTTATAAGTAAGTATCTCTTGTAAAATATGAGCAACACCAAATCCTTCTAAAGCCCAAACTTCCATTTCTCCTACTCGTTGTCCCCCTTGTTTGGCTCTTCCTCTAACAGGTTGTTGTGTAACAAGTGAGTAGGGCCCAGTAGAACGCCCATGAATTTTCTCATCAACTTGATGAATTAATTTTAAGATATAGGACTTCCCTATTAGAACAGGTTGTTCGAAGGGGTCTCCTGTTCTTCCATCAAATATTCTGCTTTTTCCCGGGTACTCGGGTTCAAATACCCATGGATTTTTTGTTTCTTTACTGGCTTCATATAATTCTGAAAACACAAGTTTTCTTGAAGCCTCTTGCTCATATCTCTCATCAAAGGGTGCTATTCTATAATGTTTCTTTAGCAGATCCCCCGCTAATCCGAGCGAGCTTTCAAATATTTGTCCCACATTCATTCGGGAGGGTACTCCTAAGGGATTGAAGACCATATCAACAGGTGTTCCATCTTGCAAATAGGGCATATCTTGCCTAGGCAAAATTTTTGAAATGATCCCCTTATTCCCATGTCTTCCAGCTACTTTATCCCCAACTTTTATTTCACGTTTCTGTAAAATATATACACGAACCATTATGTCGAGGGGGTCCCTCTGGATCCATTTCACATCGATAACGCGCCCTCTTCCACCTATAGGTAATTTGAGAGAAGTTTCTTTTGAAGTGGATACCTCAAGGCCAAATATGGCCCGTAATAATCCAGCTTCCGCGATATACGACGATTCACTCGCTATCTGAGGCGTTAATTTACCTACTAAAATATCACCAGTTTCTACCCAGGAGCCCAACCTAACCACTCCATTTCTGTCCAAATTGCGGAGTAAATGTTCTTCTAGATGTGGTATTTCTTTAGTTATTTTTTCAGCGGAGCCTTGGCTTGTCGTATCCGTCTGAATTTCATATTTTCGGATGTGAAAAGAGGTATAAATATCCTCATATACCAAACGTTCGCTAATTAGTACTGCGTCTTCAAAATTGTAACCTTCCCATGGCATATAAGCTACTAATACGTTTTTTCCTAAAGCAAGTTCCCCCCCAACTGTAGCAGCTCCCTCTGCTAAAATTTGTCCTTTTTTAATGGATTTACCTCGTGGAACCCGCGGTTTTTGGTGCATACAAGTATTTTTGTTAGAGCGACGATGGTTAACTAAAGGAATACTTAGAGTCTTCCCACTACTTGATAAAAGGATCTTATGACTATCAGTAGAAACGATCTTTCCCTCGCGTTCGGCTATAATGGAAACTCTCGAATCTAGAGCTGTTTGGCGTTCCAATCCAGTTCCAACAATGCACTTCTCGGACCGAGAAAGGGGAACTGCTTGGCGCTGCATATTAGAACTCATTAAAGCCCGATTCGCATCATTGTGCTCAATAAAAGGAATGAGAGAACCTCCAATAGAAAAATATTGGAAAGGAAAAATACTTCTAACATGAATCTGTTCCCATGCAATAGTAAGGAATTCTTGACGGTATCTAGCTGGAACAACCTGCTCTTCCTGAATACCTTGATTCAAGGACAAAGAATTTCCTGCTGCTATCATATAATATTCATCTCTATTTGGTGATAGATAAACCACCTGTCTCGCTTTTTTTTTTTTTGCTTTATCAGCAGATATTTCATAAAAGGGGCTCTCTATGGATCCCCACAAGTGATCAATTCTCGCATGAATTGCTAAGGATCCAGTAAGTCCAACATTGATTCCTTCGGACGTGTCAATTGGACAAATACGCCCATAGTGACTCGGATGAATATCTCGGCTCCGAAAACTTGCAGTTCTCCCTGTTAACCCTCCAGGACCTAAACAACTCACTTTTCGCCCATGAACAGTTTGTGTCAATGGATTCGTTTGATCAAAAACTTGAGATAACGGGTATGTGCCAAAAAAAGTCTCATAAGTAGTTATTAATAAAATTGAAGTTGAAGTTGGAGTTACCAAAGTTTGGGGAATCGGTTTCGATTGACGTATGAATACTCTACGGATAGTTTTTTGAACTGCATGTTGTAAACGACCAAGAGCCAGTCCGAATTGATCTTGTAACAGATCCGCAACCGAACGAATACGTTTATTTTTCAAGTGATTCATATCGTCATCGTCGAGTATACCCGTTCCAAATTTCATTCCAATCAAATGATCTGTAGCAGCCAATACATCTCGCGGTAACAAGAATGTATTGTTCTGAGGTATATCAAGATTAAGTCGACGATTCATATTTCGTCGACCAATCCTTCCTAATTCACATTTTTGCTGAAAAAATTTCTTTTGTAATTCCTCACATAAGGACTCCGAAAATACCAGGTCCCCACCTACACAAGCAAATTGTTGATAAAACTCCAAAATAGCTTTTTCTTTTGACTCAATCCTCTTCTTCTCCTTAGCATTCGGGAAAGACAAAAAAATTTCAGGGTAGGAAACATTATCTAGAATTTCTCTTAGATTCGAACCCATAGCTGATGATAGAACTAGAATAGATATCTTTTGTTTTCGACTCACGCGAGCCCATATCCTTTCTTTTTTATCAATTGCTAATTCTGATCTTCCTCCCCAATCTGATATTATAGTCCCGGTGTAAATAGAAATTCCCTTATGGTCTAATTCTGAGCGGTAGTAAATACCAGGACTTAGCAATATTTGATTGATCACAATTCGGTATATTCCATTTATAATAAATGTTCCTAAGGAATTCATTATAGGAATGTTTCCAATAGAAATGGTTTGCTTTTGCACATCGAAACCGAAAATTAATCTCGCGGATACATATAATTCGGAAGAATAGGTGAGTGATTCATACACAGCATCCCTTTCTTTTATCAAGGGTTCTAGCAATTGATATCCTTTCTCAAATAATTGAAATGCAATTTCATGATCTGGATCTTTAATTGTTGGAAACTTGTCAAGTTCTTCTGCCAGGCCTTGATTAATGAACCTACAAAATCCCTCGAATTGGATCTGACTAAATCCAGGTATTGTGGACATTCCCTCGTTTCCATTCCGGAGCATCTTAATCTTAAGTTTCCTGTTTATCAAAGAAAAATTCCATTATCAGCTCATTCTTCATCGATCCCTACGGATCGATCGAGCAATCATAGAATCTATATTCTGTTTACTGAATCACATGAAATTCTAGGGAACTCCACATACGTATTTCATATATGTATTTCATACATATGAATAGAGACAATTTTGACGAAAGTTCGAGTTTGCCGGGGGTACAAATGGAGTGAAAATGAATTGATAAAACATTCCTAGAAAAAAAAATTCTGCCACTTAAACTTTCATTACTTTCATGATATTCTAATCAGATTGGATGGCAAAGATTTCTTATTTTTTTCTCCTTTCTATTAATGTAATAAAGCCATAATTTAATATAATAAATACACTAGAAAAGACAGTTTGAGAAAGTTTTATTTTACTTCGATTTAGAATAGCGCGCTTACTTTAATTTCAAAATAAAAAAGAATTTGAGGGTTCTTTTTTATTTTGGAGTAGGAGAATTGCTAGAAAATTTAGGATTTCCTTGTAGAATTCTAAAATAAAGTAAGTCCCTTTTTTAAGTACATCTCAATCTAGTTATCTACCTCTCCACATACCCATGGTTTTCTTTTATCGTAATTTAACTTGGGCAGGCCAAGATAGTCAGATTATAATCTATATCAGAATCAGAGAAAATTTCTTTTTTTTATTCAAGATATTTAATGCTTTGAAAAATTAAACCACGATTCCCCATGGAGATATGTACATAAGGGGGATCTTTGGATAATAATGCTGTTCGGGCCTGGAGTTTACCTATACACGGATTAGGTATAAAGTAATAATATTTTATTACGCCATTAAAAGGAAGGGGGAGATAATACCTATTTAAGAGTCGTTCACTACTGCAATTTTTAAAAGATAGAATTCTAGTTAATGGTTCCAATTTGTTCTTAATTTTCAAGCCTGTGACTAGAAATCCACTTTTTCTTCTTTTTAATCTCAATAGAAAGAAACAAAAAGTTTTATTGTGTTAACAATGTATGTATGTTTTAAGATAGAATCTATCGAAGAGAATAATAGAAACAGGATTAAAAAAAGCAGAAATATCTTTTTTAAAAAGATTGGAAAAAAGTAAGTAGAATTAGATTCAAAATAAAAGGGGTTTTCGTTAAGAAAACGTGGATGAATACTTCCTCTTTTCTCGATTTTCGCTCAGATTTTTTGGCGGCATGGCCAAGCGGTAAGGCAGGGGACTGCAAATCCTTTATCCCCAGTTCAAATCTGGGTGCCGCCTGATCAATAAAATACTTAGGTTTATAGTACTGATCGAACTCGAGAAATTCGTACTCCACATCAGTTCGGGGAAGAGAGTAACTAGGCCTGTTGATACTGGGTTTTGAGAATTCATACCATAGTTATAGTTCTATCCTCAAACTAGGGTTTGTTTTTGGGGTAGTAGCCCAAAAGGTTACAGGGATATTGCTTCGATTTTAGAATTGAAAACGATGAGGCTAAGATGTCAAAAATCTTGGTATCCAAAGAAAGGTCCCTAAGGGGCATTCCTTTTTTTTTATTTAAGATTGAAGAAGGGACTCCGCGAAGGAATATCAAGCCTTCCTAATGATCATACATTATTGTACATCTTATTTTACCTACATACACTAAAGTAAGGACTACTTATTCGAGCGAGAATCGGATTAAATAGTCCGATCCAAACAAAATTAATTTATTATTTGTGTTGTGGATAGAGTCTCTTCATTCTTTCATAGAATGATAGAAAGCAGGGCTGTAGGGTTTAGGTCAAAAATAAACATAGGTTAGGTAAGGTAGGTATCCAATAAATATTAATCTGCCCATAATTTTATGGTATATTCGGGTGTCCTTTGCTTATAAAAAAAAAGAGTAACAAAAGGAATAAAAAATATTCTTATTCCCGCTTCTTCTATTCAGGACATCATTCCCGTACTCTTTTTTAAGGAAAAGGGCTATGCTATGTATCATATTTATACTTAATGTTCTCTAATTCTACCGGAATTCCTATAAGAATTTGTTAGGAGTAAATTCCTTGAACTGATTGATCCATAGCCTTAGGGGAGAGTCCCGTTTTGACTCTGTACCCTTGATTCCACTATGATTATTGATCAATAGTAGAATAATTCCTTCATAGAAATAGGAGACATAATTGAGATGGATATAGTAAGTCTCGCTTGGGCTGCTTTAATGGTAGTCTTTACATTCTCTCTTTCACTAGTAGTATGGGGGAGAAGTGGACTCTAGGGATACTACTAATTGATTGAGTAATCAAATTGTTGTATAAACTCTTTTCTTTAATTGATCATTTTGCATTAATCATTTTGTCAAACGTTATTCTTTAATCTTTTTCTTTAGTTTTGTTTCACTCCGAAAATATAAAAGACTCTAAAGTGTCGTAGAAAAAACTATATGTAGTTCTTTCTACCACACTTTAAGATTCCAACCAGATCCTTTCATTAAAACTTGGATTTTTTTTTTATTTAATCCCTTTTTGCATTTCTTCAATGATTAATTAGAATTCCAATTAATCATTTTGGCTGACTGTTTTTACATAAATAATAAGTAAAAAAGCAGTAGGAATTAGAATGAACAGTGCAGTAGCAATAAATGCGAGAATATTGACTTCCATAACCTCTTTATTTTTTATTTTCACAATAACTCGGGATGTAATCCCATGGAGAGGAAAAAGGGGTATCCTGTAAATTCCAGGGTAGGGCTTGCATTCTGATAATACTGAATCAATTCAATATTATGAATATCTGATCTATCAAATCAATTCATAGTTGAGAGTGGAATAGTATAACATAGGAAGATCCTCTACCCATACTAAGACCAAAATGGTTTTTTTTATTGGATTAGGAATTCCCTATTTTTTTAATCCTTTTTCTACTTTTTCTTTTCTATACCTCTAACCCACGATCTTTCTTAATCTTATCCAATTTCCCTTCCTTTTTCTTATAGTTATACATACAATTATGTATGTATGTATTATATGACCAACTTTCTATGGGTCACATGGACATCCAAATAAGCAGTAGAACTGAGATGGGGAAAAGAGGTCTTAAATAAAAAGGGAATACAATTTATGTATGGATTCCAGAAAAATAATTAGGTATTCTCTATCATATGTGTGTCTTTCTTTATCAATTTTGAGTACTGAAAAAAAAAAATATATATTAATTTCTTAATTCATGGAACCCTAGTTCGGGACTGACGGGGCTCGAACCCGCAGCTTCCGCCTTGACAGGGCGGTGCTCTGACCAATTGAACTACAATCCCCGCGGGGTGTATGGCATACCTATTCTTAAATATAAATAGAACCATAAGAAGATTTGATTCATCTGTTCTACTCTAAAGAAATAGACGAATCATATACTACATACCTACATATTATATTATATGTGGTTATAGTGAGAGTGACATAACTAGTATAGTATGTCTTGATTTTTTATCACTAAAAATGGATAATAACCCACCCTTCAATAAGAAAAACTCTTTTGTTTGTAAAAAAAGGAATGAGAGAGATATGGGTTATAAATAAAATTTCTCCCTTTTTTATTTATCTTTTATTTCTATAGATCAGACATTTTTTTTTATGGAAGAAAAACAAAAGGATTTAGTTTATATTCACGAAGTCCTAGATTTTTGGGCCGAGCTGGATTTGAACCAGCGTAGACATATCGTCAACGAATTTACAGTCCGTCCCCATTAACCGCTCGGGCATCGACCCAGGAAGAATTTATTCTAGGGTTTTTTAGAATCTATGATTAACCTCCTTTCAAAATACTCCCTACCCCCAGGGGAAGTCGAATCCCCGCTGCCTCCTTGAAAGAGAGATGTCCTGAACCACTAGACGATAGGGGCATCACTAGACGATAAGGCCATATACAACCGCTCGTGATTATACTATAATCATAGTATGAGCAGTTTTTTGGAATTGTCAATATACACGAAAACTATAATGAGATCCAAAGCAAAGAGTTTTTCCTACTTTTCTGTTATGTTTTCATATAGGACTTTTTTTAGTTGATGGTTAGATTAATTCATGGACCATCCCATACTTTTTAGGGAAATTCATTTAAAGGGTTATAGAATAAGAATGGGTTACTAAATAGGGATTGGATTCTATTCTATATCTATATTAGTTCAGTACAGGTAGTTATTTGATTGATCTAAGATCAAAAAGAGTTCAATTTCATTTCTTTTTTGCAATTTACATTTGGTGCTTTATTTAGTGTTCAGACGCAAAATGAATGCATCCCGCACTAAGTCATAAAATTTTATAAAAAAAATAGAGAAAGTTTCAAAAACAAAGAAAAAGTGAATGAATTTTAGTATAAAAGTATTCTATCAGATTCGAACCGAGGACTTACGTCTTAGCACGGCATTACTCTACCAATAATTTTTAAAGCCCTTTATCGGATTTGAACCGATGACTTATGCCTTACCATGGCATTACTCTACCACTGAGTTAAAAGGGCTTTTTGTTTAAAACAAAAATTAGCCACTTTGATTTCCCATTATGGATCTACTGCATAATGTACATCATAATATATCTATACATAGAGATGTAGAGATTATAATTATATATGTATATATCGATCAATATATAGAAGTTTAGTCATGACAAGGTTCAAAATCTTGAGAGCCAAAAATCTTGAGAAAATTAAGAAAAATTAAGGAAATATTTCATATTCTATCTTAATAACTTGCACAAAACTTAAAGTAGAGTTTTGTGATTTAAATTTTTATATAATAAAATACGTGAAGAAAGAGTGGACACAATAACAATAAAAAAACCATATCCTATATACCTAACTCTTCTTGGTTCAGGGTTTTATGTTTCCGAAGACTAGTAAAATAGGCATATTCTGGAACCCTAAGAATTCAACGGTATATGGATATGCAAAATATAAGATTTCTAAGATTTTCGATCCTAACGGGAAAAGAAAGGGAACAGATACCTAATATAATTAGGGGGGGGAACATTTGGTAATGGTCTTGATCCTCTATGCTCTTTTTTATGTTTTCTTAGTTCTATTTTGATTCTTTTAAACAAGAATCCAATAAACTAGAATTGAGTTAGTGGAAAAAAGGAGATAGAGAAAAGTGGTAAATGAAGAGAATCGACTAACCGGAGACTTTTAGGATCTTCTTTACATCAGATAAATCTGTCGGTCCTGTCTTTTTTTTCTTTACTTTACTTTAACTGATGACTCTTTGTTTCTTACTTCTATCAAGCCATAGGGAAAGTCTATGATGAATTTGAAAAATGCATCTCATTCTTTCTCCACGGCTCGGACTTAATGATAAGTGGGGGAGGGAAAAATATTCCATAATTTTTTTGTTTAGAATTGAACAAAAAAGAAAAGGAAAAAAGGAATTTATAGGGACAGCGTGACCCCATATATCCCCTAGTGTATATTGTAGGAATAATAAAACTATTCAGTACAGCAGTCTCGCACACTTGCGTCCTCACAAAGTAAATAATGATCATAGTAGTCATAACTGTGGAATTAGGATCCTAATCGAAATACATACTTTTGGTTCAAACGCTATTGGCATGGTAAGAAGAGATGTAAGTATTTTACAGATCAGAGGGGCTATCTAAATCCTAAAGTAAAAGCCAACGATCCAAGTAGAAGTACCAACCGCTCAGTGTCATGAACCTTTGGATATCCTTGACAAAGGGTACTATTTATATCATAATCTACATGTAGCGGGTATAGTTTAGTGGTAAAAGTGTGATTCGTTCTATTAATAACTGAATTTGAAATGATATACTTAAGGCATCTTTAAGTTTTTTCTATTCCGATGAAAACTTTAGTTCTTATAAAGGATTTATTCCTTTTCCTCTCAATAGCATATTGAGGAAGAATATACATTCTCGCGATTTGTATTCAAAGACTAATGGAAATTGCATCCAAAATACAAAGTGGATTATGAGTACAGAGTCGCGAAGCATAATTTGGCATTGGATTAAGTATTCCAATTTTAAAAATATGAGTAAAGGATCTATGGCTGAAGATACAAAAAAGTTTATTTCCAATCGTAACTAAATCTTCTTTTGTTAAAAAAGGAATAAGGAAGCCAAATAGCTAAAAAACGATAGTTTTGGTTTACTAGAACCATCAGCATATTGTTTCAGCTCGGTGGAAACCCAATTCTTTTCCTCAGGATCTATTGAATGAAATTAGGGAACGAAGTAAGTAGATTAGATGGATTTAGATTGAATTTCTATCTCCTATTCTATAAGGATCATCTAGAAAGCAGAGAGCTTTGGTTCCATTCAAATAGAAAAGCTGACATAGATGTTAAGTGGTGGGAATATCCATTAAAGGAGCCGAATGAAATCAAAATTTCATGTTCGGTTTTGAATTAGAGACGTTAAAAATAATCAACCAACGTCGACTATAACCCCTAGCCTTCCAAGCTAACGATGCGGGTTCGATTCCCGCTACCCGCTCCATTCTCTATAAAAGGAGTATTCTTTTTGTCTAGACGTGGTAAAGGCCTGTATTCAATTTTGTCCACCTGTTTTTGGTACTACAGAGCGGAGTAGAGCAGTTTGGTAGCTCACGAGGCTCATAACCTTGAGGTCACGGGTTCGATTCCCGTCTCCGCACTTAACTTAGCAGTTTTTATAAAAATAAAAGGACTATACTATATATCTTTCTCTAGATATGGTAAAGGGTTGGGTGGTATCCAACTTTTTATTCATGAGTTCCCGGCCCTAGAGGGCAAAATTGAGCAGTTTGCGAAGGCACTTGCCTCAACATGCAAGGCTCGTCCTGACCCTGCGGAAAATGAAATGAAAGAAAGACACACAGTCCTTCTCTTTAAAAGCAGTTTGCTAGTTGTTTGTCTCAGTGAATACCTAATTTAGGTAGCCCTTTCCGCCTCTGTAGCGCCCCCTTTTTTGAGGGGGATGCAAAAAAAAGAAGGGTAAGAATAGTTAAGGGATACAATACTAAACTAACACCTAATTAATACTTAATTTAATAGTAAGTAGTTAAACACTCAATTAGAATAAACTTTTTATCGTAGTACTTTACTAAATTAAGTGGGCGAGCGGCGGGAATCGAACCCGTATCTTCTCCTTGGCAAGGAGATGTTTTACCATTGAACTACGCTCGCTACGCTATATATTTTATAGCGTATATCCGCTTGGGTCGACCGTCTATGTCTGGGTCGACCGTTTCGTTTCATTTTCTATTATATTAGAGTTTTCCTTTTTTATTGTCTGTCAATGAATATTCTAATGGGACTGGAATTTAAGAATACTGAAAGAGAAGAAGTAGCAATTCAGAATGCAAATTGCGTTTTAATTTTAATGCGTCTCACTATTCTAATTTTTTTGAAGAAATGGACTTTTTATTTATTTTCTTTTGTATTGGGCTACTAAATACTAAACAAATTTAAGAAATGAGAGAATTTAGAATAGCTACGAGAAAGACTAGTCCAATCCATAATGATGTACCGGAAAATACAACGTTTTTATTATTTGACCAACCATCAGGAGAAGCAAATACAAGGGGTACACTAATTACTAAGACTGAGGAAGTCGCAATTAATGCAAAAACAGCTAATTGGAAAGCAATAGTCATATTTCTAATCCTCCAAGCTACCATCAAATATGTAGTCAACTTTATTTGATCCCTCACTTAACCTAAATTGTAAAAAAATACAAGAAGTAGGAGGGGTTTAATCATGAATCCATTGATTCTTCTCTTTAATTAAAACTTATTTTTACTTACCGCTTTTTTTATTTGGATATGGGGGTGAGGAGAGAGAGAGGGGATTTAGTCTTTATTTCACAAGCGGGTATAGCAGATAATGTATCTGTATCCGTGTATACAGTATATAGAGATATGTTGAAAAGGGACTTGCATCTGAGATCTTTCTAGGGGTTAATAGATCTTTTTATATGGCTATGTTCTATTTGTACGAGTAAAATAGGGATTAGGCTGTGGAGAGATGGCTGAGTGGTTGATAGCTCCGGTCTTGAAAACCGGTATAGTTCTAGGAACTATCGAGGGTTCGAATCCCTCTCTCTCCTTTTGCTTATTGAATAAGCTTGTTTCTTTAATTTTTTATCTTTATTCTGTCCCTTATCTTTCTTTCATAAAAAGGAATGAATGGCTCGGCTAGATGGAATAACCGAGCCAGAACAGAAAAAAATAAAACATTAGAACAGGTATAAATAAGAAAATCTTAGTTAAGAGGGTTCATGTAAAGAACAGGTTCCAAATCACGATCGATTCCCTTTTCAAAACCTGCTGCAGCAGCTCGAGCTCTTCCTGCATGCCACAAATGGCCCACAAAAAAGAAGAATCCTAGAACAAAATGAGAAGTTGATAACCAACTTCTAGGAGAGACATAATTAACTGCATTGATCTCAGTAGCTACGCCACCCACAGAATTTAAAGAGCCTAAAGGGGCATGGGTCATATATTCTGCTGAACGTCGTTCTTGCCAAGGTTGTATGTCTTTTTTCAACCTACTCAAGTCCAAACCGTTGGGGCCCCTTAGAGGTTCTAACCATGGAGCGCGAAGGTCCCAAAAACGCATAGTTTCCCCTCCAAAGATAACCTCCCCAGTTGGGGAACGCATTAGATATTTACCTAAACCTGTGGGTCCTTGAGCGGATCCCACATTAGCTCCAAGACGCTGGTCTCTAACTAGAAAAGTAAATGCCTGAGCTTGAGAAGCTTCTGGCCCGGTGGGTCCATAAAACTCACTCGGATAAGCCGTATTATTGAACCATACAAAACAACAAGCGATAAAACCAAAGAGAGATAAAGCAGCTAAACTATAAGATAAGTAAGCTTCTCCAGACCATACAAATGCACGGCGAGCCCATGCAAAGGGTTTGGTTAAGATATGCCAAATTCCGCCAAATACACAAATGAAACCCAACCATACATGTCCACCAATTATATCTTCTAAATCATCCACACTAACAATCCACCCTTCTCCCCCAAAAGGAGATTTTAGTAAATAACCAAATATAACACTGGGGCTAAGGGTCAAATTGGTAATCTTTCTTACATCTCCCCCCCCAGGGGCCCAGGTATCATATACACCGCCAAAATAAAGAGCCTTGAGTACTAGAAGAAAAGCACCTAGACCTAACAAAATTAAGTGAATACCCAAAATTGTAGTCATTTTATTTCTGTCTTTCCATACATAACCAAAAAATGGAAAAGATTCCTCAAGAGTCTCTGGGCCCAGAAGCGCGTGATAAATGCCACCGAAGCCTAAGACTGCGGAGGAAATTAGGTGAAGTACTCCAGATACAAAGTATGGAAAAGTATCTAGAACTTCTCCCCCTGGTCCTACTCCCCAACCTAGAGTAGCTAAGTGTGGAAGTAAAATTAAGCCTTGTTCATACATGGGCTTTTCTGGTACGAAATGAGACACTTCAAATAGGTTCATTGCTCCAGCCCAAAATACGATTAATCCGGCATGAGCTACGTGAGCTCCAAGTAGTTTACCGGACAAATTGATAAGTCTGGCATTCCCAGCCCACCAAGCAAAGCCGGTGGTTTCTTGGTCACGACCAGCTAAAACGAAAGTTCCATTAAAGAGCGTTTCCACGTGGTAGAACCTCCTCAGGGAATATAAGATTTTCATGAGGCTGATCCTGAGCTGCCATCCACGCACGAATACCCTCGTTTAAAAGAATATTTTTGGTGTAGAAAGTCTCAAATTCAGGATCTTCCGCTGCACGGATTTCCTGGGAAACAAAGTCATAAGCACGTAAGTTCAGAGCTAGGCCAACTACGCCAATAGCACTCATCCATAAACCGGTGACGGGTACAAACAGCATAAAGAAATGTAACCAACGTTTATTGGAAAAAGCAACACCAAAGATTTGGGACCAAAAGCGATTAGCAGTGACCATTGAATAAGTTTCTTCAGCTTGAGTTGGGTTAAAAGCGCGGAAGGTATTTGCACCATCACCGTCCTCAAATAGAGTGTTTTCTACGGTTGCTCCATGAATAGCGCATAGCAGAGCCGCGCCTAATACTCCGGCAACTCCCATCATATGAAATGGGTTCAACGTCCAATTATGAAATCCTTGGAAGAAAAGGATGAATCGAAATATCGCTGCTACGCCAAAACTCGGCGCAAAGAACCAACCAGATTGCCCCAGTGGATAAATAAGGAATACAGAAACAAAAACTGCGATTGGACCAGAGAATGAAATTGCATTATAAGGCCGCAATTGAACAGACCGAGCAAGTTCAAATTGGCGTAACATGAAACCTATTAATGCAAAAGCCCCGTGGAGAGCTACAAAAGTCCATAAACCGCCTAATTGACACCAACGAGTAAAATCTCCTTGCGCTTCTGGCCCCCATAGTAGCAACAAAGAGTGTGCTAAACTATTGGCAGGGGTAGAAACTGCTGCGGTTAAGAAATTACAACCTTCCAAATAGGAACTAGCTAATCCATGGGTATACCAAGAAGTTACAAAAGTTGTCCCTGTAAACCAACCCCCTAAAGCGAAATAAGCACAAGGGAAGAGCAATAGGCCGGACCATCCTACAAAAACGAAACGGTCTCTTCGTAACCAGTCATCCATAGTATCAAATAGATCATTTTCTTCTTTAGGAATTCTGCCAAGGGCTATAGTCATAGTGATCCTCCTATTCAATTACTTCAACCATTTCCGAGCACCTCATGTCACTTCCAAGGCATATGATAATTTTATTATCTGTGGACGATTTTTTTTTCTCGTTCAATGCCCTTTTTCAATGGTCTCGAAGATATAAATTTTATATTTTTATCTATGGAGTCAGAACCGAGGTCGTGGTAAATCCATGAATTTGATTCGATTTGTTTTTCTTATACTCTTATACTACAGAAATAAATATTTCAATTCAGCATTATTCCATGACTCCTATTTAAAATTTAAAAGCCTATCTTTTAAGGTAAAAATGAAAATAAAAGTAACCCCTATATTCTCATTCCCTCTCTATTTCATGGGTGGAAGAACAGAAAAGGAGGATTCTAAAAAAAAAATAGACTTTCAAAGTCTATTTTTATGTGTAGCGGAAAAGAATTGCGATTTCTTATTATTCCTATAGAACATCTAGTAACAAGAATAAAAAATCGTAAATAACAAAAAATTATTGTCTTGCATGGTGTAAGTCTAAGGAAATAAAAAAAATTCGCTTATACAATTTCATCTACATCGAATTTATATATCAGAATAGCGGATAGAGGCATTATTCAAGGAGTCAGATCTACTTACTTTAATGGTTCTTTCCAATTTTATCTTTTATCTTGGGTTTGATAAGAACCCTTTTTGCTTTCTTGATAAATAATCGACAAAAAAAGCGTTTTTTCTTTTTTATATAACCTTCTTGCTTTTATTATAACAAGTCTTATAGGGAAATGCCCGCTAAAGAGAAAATCCATCTGATTGTCTCTCGGCCAATATCCATTTTTAAAAAGAAAAAACAAGAATTTTCTTCTTTTTTTTATTAATATTAAGAAAAAAGAATATAACTAAAATGGAATTGGCAATATAATTTTTATAGACTTTTAAAAGAAAAAAAAAAAGTATTTTTTGCAATCGTAATTTCTTGTCTCTATCATATCATGTAAACCTTTTGATTTGGAACGGGGAGAGATGGCTGAGTGGACTAAAGCGGCGGATTGCTAATCCGTTGTACAATTTTTTTGTACCGAGGGTTCGAATCCCTCTCTTTCCGCTCCCTCGGATCATTTGGGACTTTCAAATTTGAAGGAATTCTGACCCCCGGATTTTCTCATAGATAAATGTATGAAACAAATCCAATTTGTTTGTAACAAAAAATAAGAATTTTTACTCCTCGCGCCCAGGATTCCGTCCTGGGTCATTAGATAAGAATCCAAAGATAAAAAGGGAAACAAAGAATATTACTACTGTATAAACAAAAAGTTTGAGAGTAAGCATTACATAATCTCCAAGATTTTTTTTTAAGGAATAGATTACCGGTTTTTCCTTACCACACAGATTCACTAGGATGGATTTGGTTTATTTTTATAGTTAAAAATGCAAATAAAGAATTCTTGAAAAAAAAAAAAATGGGAAGAAATCATTTCTAATAAGCACTCCTATCAATATAAAAAATAGGATTAGGTCTTGTGTAGGTACCTAAAGGTACCTGCTCAACGTAGGTGCAGAAGGGTAGAAAGGCTGATCCAAATTTATTGCTGCAGCTATCCATTCAATGTAGAAGAATTTGTATTTTAGAGCCGAAGGTTCATAATATAAAAATATAAAAGTTCTCGCCTTTTACCCATTTTTAGAATTTTTTGGAATGAATACATCATTCCATTTTTGCAGACGGAGTACTAAACATTTCATCGAAAACTTACAGCAGCTTGCCAAACAAAGGCTAATAGAAAAAAGAATAGAGGTATGACAGGCATAATATCCACGATTGGGTTGAAAATAGCATAAGCTTCGGGCAATTTGGCAAAGAAAAAACTAGTCTGATAAAGAATAGAATTAAAACAGATACAGGTTAAACTAAGTATATTAGGCATAACAAGCATTTCATTTTTGTAGAGTAAATAATTGGATTTTGATTGAGTTATTTTTCTAAGGGAAAAAGGAAAAGGCAGATTCCAAATATTTTTTCTTCAGACTTTCCCAAACACAAAATACCTCCTTGTATTCGCACTCTCATTATGAGAGTGGAATAAATTCGACTTTCATATAATATCTTAATAGAATTCTATGTAATGATCAATGCATTTTTTTGATTCTATATTATCTGCATGTCTAGAATACTAGCAAGAGAATATTGCTCATTTTTTATGTAATTGAAATGAGATTGACAAATAACAAATAAACAGACTAGTGTTTATTAGTGGTCGCATAAAACGAAATGGGGCGTGGCCAAGTGGTAAGGCAGCGGGTTTTGGTCCCGTTACTCGGAGGTTCGAATCCTTCCGTCCCAGATTGTTTCTGATAGTACTCCGCACGAGACAAAAATGTATTAATTTATTAAAGAGAATAGTGGGATCTTATGAACTCTTAGATTAGATGAATTTCTAAGCATTCACTTTCTTTCTCAGAAAAGATAATAAAGTCTTAAGTCCAGTCAAATTGAATATCTTTATTTTCATGAAAAAATTGGGTCTAGGTCTATCAGTCACATTCAGGATATGTCTCTACTATAAATCACTTAATTCACTTAATCATATTTTTTTCTTACTTTTTTTTGTATTCGAGTCGAAGAAGTACGAAAGTACGAGAATTCTATAACTACTAAAAACTTTCAATCTTTTCATTGGAATAGTTTATTGGAAGAGTTGATCCTTCTCTTCTCACTTCAAAATTGATGATCTCGAGCCATCCGTTGAGAATGGAAATTTAATAATAAATAAGTCTTAAGCAAACCTGTTTAGTCATCTTTTAAAAAGTATGTTTCATTCATATGATAGAATATGGGTTTAAATAAATCAGATCTTTGCGGAGGCTTCCCCAATAAATACTTACTTTCTTTTATCCATATTGCTCCATAGACAGCAAGTTTGAATTAGTATAAAAAAAAACTAAACCAATGACTATTCATGATTCGATCCATATTGGATCAATTCTCTATACCACTTTGCAATGAAAAGAGGAATGTTTGTTATGGTAAAACTTCGTTTAAAACGATGTGGTAGAAAGCAACGTGCGACTTGAAGGACATGATCAATTGTGGATTTTGCTATCCATCATTTTCCATAGTAATGAAAATGCTCTTGGCTCGACATAGTATGTTCTATTCGTCCCGAACAAATTTGCGCTGGTTTGTTTGTTTTTAAGTAGCATAGTACACGATGAAGCTCGAGAGGATAGAATTTATTTTTTATCAAGGGAAAGAATCTAGGGTTAGTGAAAACTAATAAATTAGGCCAACTTTGTCAATCTATCCTTAATGTCAATCTATCCTTAATATAGAAATACAAAAGTTAAAATAAGAAGAAAGTCCCATTTTTGAAGATAGGGAAAACTCTTTCAATTAAAAGTATAGCAGAATTAATCCTGCTTATTTGATTTCTATAGAAGAGGGAGATGTTTTATCGAAGGAAATAATAAAAAAGGGTATGTTGCTACTCTTTTGAAAAAAAAAAAGAATTAGGAATTCCCAAAGTAATGTCTAAACCCAAGGATTTCACAAATCAAAGATAAAGGATTCCAGAACAAGTAAACACAATTTAAAATTGTCTCAACAACAGAATTGGATCAGAATAAGGAATAAAAAAAAATTCGTTCGAAATGAGACAAAGAAAAGAGTTTAGAGACGACTCAAAAATTTTCGAAGGATTTATCCTTTGAAGTCTGTCAGTAAAAATTAGCCAACTTGAGTCATGAGTATAAATGAAATTTGTTTTTTTTTTGTAAGGAAATTAATGCACGTCATAGTCTAATTTCTATTATTATAGACAGAAATTCAAATCATTTTCTCGAGCCGTATGAGGAGAAAACCTCCTATACGTTTCTAGGGGAGGGCGTTCTTTATCTACATCTATCCCAATAAGCTGTCTATCGAATCGTTGCAATTGATGTTCGATCTCGAAGAGAAGGAAGAGATCTTCGGAAAGTAGGTTTTTATGATCCGATAAAGAATCAAACTTGTTTAAATGTTCCAGCTATTCTCTATTTCCTTGAAAAGGGTGCTCAACCGACAAGAACTGTTTATGATATTTTAAGGAAGGCAGAATTTTTTAAAGAAAAAGAAAGAACTTTGAGTTAATTGAAGAACTAAATAAATAAAATAGGAAAAGATCACTAGTATTAGGAGAAGATCACTAGTATTCCTCGTTCTCTAATTATTTAGACATAATTTACCCCCCCTTCTTAGTCCTATTTGGATTTATGTCGTGCCAATCCAACATAAGCCCCTATTTTATTTACTTTTTCTATCTAATTTGTTTTCTTACGATTGTATTTCCATTGACAAAGGTCTATTGAACAAATAGAATTTGTAGATAGATAGGTCTCTGTATCCTGACTGCATATTCTATTTTTCTGCCTACACTTCGCTCAAATGATAAGGGTGTTCGTCTTGCATGTATTTTCATACAATATTTTTATTTCACAATATTTTTATTTCATTAAAATAAGAATCACTAAAAAAAGGAGCATTTTGCCATCGTGAGCGGGGTCTCTCTTTTTTTAACCTTAGTGGAATTTAACTGCACCTGTTCATTTTGGCAGTTGAGTTTTTTTCATGGTCGATAAATTCTTTCTTTTGATGTCTTGCTAATTTAATGTTTTGACAGAAGCACGCGGTGTAATTCCATTGATTTTAGGATTTCGATCGTATCTAAGATCCTTTTTTTATCTGGGTTGCTAACTCAATGGTAGAGTACTCGGCTTTTAAGTGCGACTAGGATCTTTTACACATTTGGATGGAGCAACAAATTCGTCCAGACTCTTGGTAGAGTCTAGAAGACCACGACTGATCCTCAAGGGTAATGAATGGAAAAAATAGCATGTCGTAAAAAAATCAGTTTCTTTTTTTTTTAAAAAATGGAATAAAAATTAGGATTTTCTGGGTCTAGTAAATAAATGGATAGAGCCTGGCTCCAATTCTGGTAAAATAAAAAGCAACGAGCTTAACTTCCTAATTGGAATGATTCCCCGCTCTAATTAGACGTTAAAAATAGATTAGTGCCGGATGTGGGGAAAGGTTGGGTTTTCCTATGAGTGGCCCTTTTTTTTTCTTTTTTTTTAGAAATCCTAATTATTCTTGAATAATTATTGTTCAATTATGAATTGAACAAGGAATATTATGGATTGAATGTGTAAAAGAAGCAGTATATTGATAAAGAGTCTCTATTCCAAAGTCAAAAGAGCAATTGGCCTGCAAAAATAAAAATATGTTTTATTTTCTTTTGTAATTAGAACAAACCTAAACTAATTGGGTAGAAAAGAAGCGGAAAAATATATATGGATTAGACTCCCTTTCTTTCCAGGCTTTGTATTAAAAAATGCAACAACCTGTTCTGACCATATTGCACTATGTATCATCATTCGATAAACCGAGAAATGCTTCTTCTCTCTGATTCAAGTAGAAATACAAATGGAAAAATTCAAAGGGTATTCAGAAAAAAACAAATCTCGTCAACAATACTTTGTCTACCCACTACTCTTTCAGGAGTATATTTATGCATTTGCCCATGATTATGGGTTAAATGATTCCGAACCCGTGGAAATTGTTAGTTGTAATAACAAGAAATTTAGTTCACTACTTGTGAAACGTTTAATTATTCGAATGTATCAGCAGAATTTTAGGATTAACTCGGTTAATCATCCTAACCAAGATCCATTATTGGATTACAAAATAGGTTTTTATTCTGAGTTTTATTCTCAGATTCTATCTGAGGGATTTGCGATAATTGTAGAAATCCCATTCTCGCTACGAGAATTACCTTGTCCGAAAGAAAAAGAAATACCCAAGTTTCAGAATTTACGCTCTATTCATTCAATATTTCCCTTTTTAGAAGACAAATTTTTGCATTTGGATTATTTATCACATATAGAAATACCCTATCCTATCCATTTGGAAATCTTGGTTCAACTCCTTAAACACCGTATCCAAGATGTTCCATCTTTGCATTTAGTGCGATTCTTTCTCAACTACTATTCAAATTGGAATAGTTTTATTACTTCAATGAAATCTATTTTTCTTTTAAAAAAAGAAAATAAAAGACTATTTCGATTCCTATATAACTCTTATGTATCAGAATATGAATTTTTCTTGTTGTTTCTTCGTAAACAATCTTCTTGCTTACCATTAGCATCTTCTGGA